GATCCAGCCTATATTTTGAAATAAACAACTCACACACACTCCCTTTCCAAAAAAGACCAATATACCAATCACTACACTTAGATTTATTGGATTTGTTGCTAAAATATCGGTATTCAATCCGAAACTCCCGGCAGACGGCCAGTAGCCCAAAGAAACGAAAGAATCGGTTACATTTTTCATATAATCTCCTCTTATAGATAGACTAAAAAATTGACAAGAGTTCTTTTTCTATCGCTTTGCCCACTCTTTTCAATTCTTTTTTGAAATTCGAGTCAAAAACTTTTGGAGTTATAAAGTATGAACTGCCACTCGATTGTTGCAACACCTCATAAAAATAAAAAAAAAATTTCCCTTGGACTATGAAAGGGAAGGATGAAAGCGAGTAGGTATACTAAACTCCTGATCTGTAAATCAGCCCTTCCCATAAGTTATTTTCTCAACCAATACCGATAAGATTAAACAAAAGGATTCGCAAATAAAAGTGCTAGTGCTACAACCAATCCATAAATCGTTAAAGCTTCCATAAAAGCTAAACTAAGTAATAGAGTACCTCTTATTTTTCCCTCTGCCTCAGGCTGTCTTGCGATACCCTCTACGGCTTGACCCGCAGCAGTCCCTTGACCAACTCCAGGTCCAATAGAAGCAAGCCCTACAGCCAATCCAGCAGCAATAACGGAAGCAGCAGAAACCAGTGGATTCATGATAAATTCCTCGTACCAACAAAAAGAAATAGTTAATGATACAATCAACCAATGAATTTAATTAGGACTTAATTATTTCATCAATAGGATTCACCCAGTTGAAGTAACTAAGAATTTCGAATTTAAATAAGAATATTATTGAATCATCAGAACTACTTCGATATCTCTTTTTTCCTTTCTATTCACAAGGTTTTTGTGAATCCATAGACCTTTAGTTGTTCCATTTCTTGGTTCCGAACTGCTATTTCAATTCTTACGTTTTTGCTTTATTTCATTTCTTTTTTTCAACCAATTTACAGCCACAACGATATGAAAAGACTTCTATATGGAAGTCCCCACGCAGTGGTGGGTCAAATGAAATATTTCTTTAGTTCATATATAACTAGCAATACCTAATATCACATATACATGTCTTTCTTCCATAACGTAAACCATTAGATTCAATCGGATTTGAGAATCAATCCATTTTTTTTAGGAATCTCGTTTTTTGAAAATTCTTTTTTCCCTTCCGTTTTGTTTATCATTATGCCAACGGAATAGAATATAAATGGGAAAAGAAAATGGATTAGCACAAATTATTGCATAGAAAAATATTATTTTATTGATCTAAGTTCATGAAATTTTTTTTTTTACAACTTTCTAAGATCGTAATTTTTGATTTTTTTGTTCCTCTTTCTTTCTAGCGTATATAGAGTCTTGTATATTTCTATTCGTTAAGTAAATCATCTTGAGCCACATATGCATTGCTTTGCACTAAGCAAAAAAGACTATTTCAATGATGGCCCTCCATAGATTCACCTATATAAGCTGCGGCTAAAGTTGCAAAAATAAGAGCTTGAATACCACTCGTAAATAATCCAAGGAACATAACAGGGATGGGAACCACTGAAGGTACTAAAGAAACAAGAACAACAACTACTAATTCATCCGCTAAGATATTGCCGAAAAGTCGAAAACTAAGTGATAAAGGCTTTGTGAAATCTTCTAAGATGTTAATAGGTAAAAGGATTGGGGTTGGTTGAATATATTTCCCAAAATAACTTAATCCTTTTTTGGTAAGACCTGCATAGAAATACGCCACTGACGTGAGTAAAGCCAAAGCAACTGTAGTATTTATATCATTCGTAGGTGCGGCTAACTCTCCATGAGGTAATTCTATTATTTTCCAGGGTAAAAGGGCCCCTGACCAATTCGAAACAAAAATAAATAAAAACATAGTTCCAATAAAAGGAACCCAGGGGCCATATTCTTCTCCAATTTGAGTTTTACTCACATCCCGAATGAATTCAAGAACATATTCGAAGAAATTCTGACCCCCAGTCGGAATGGTTTGTGGGTTCCGAACAGCTATAGTAACTGAACCTAATAAGATGGCAATTACAACCCAAGAAGTAATAAGTACTTGGCCATGTACCTGGAAACCCCCTATTTGCCAATAGAAATGTTGGCCTACTTCCACGCCGGATATATCATAGAACCCTTTTAGTGTGTTGATGGAATATGCTAGTACATTCATACTGCCCTCTGAAAAAAATCGAACTTTTAAAAAAATTATTTTGATTCAACCATCTCTTTGTCTACTTGAATCAGATATTTTTAATACCAACTCCTGTTTTGAATACTAACTAATCACATAACGTCCCCAGTTATTTTTATCTATTTTAAAAATTCATAAAAAATAACCGATTCCATAAATCTATCGGATTTTCGAAGGAAAAGTTATTTAACTTATTATTAATCAAGGATTTCTTATATAGCTAGAACGGCCCTCACTAAATTGTGAATACTAATTTATTAAGAATTAAACATTAAACGGATTGAAGATACAGCGTCATCGTTCGCCGGAATCAAAATATCCGCAAGATCGGGGTCACAATTTGTATCGATTAAACAAATTGTTGGAATTCCCGAAGTGATACACTCCCGCAGGGCCGTATATTCTTCATGCTGATCAACGATGATCACAATATCAGGTAACCCTGTCATATATTTAATTCCCGCCTCCAGCATCTCTTCCAAGTTAATGTTCCAATATCTTCTTGTCATCCCCCCCCCTTTTTTTTTTAAAAGAGACGAGAAACCCCGAAATGAAATAAAGAATTGTTCCGGTGGAACCTTCTCTTCTACCATAGATTGGCCGTAGATAGACGAATAAGCCATTCTTCTTTTCTATTGCTTTACTATTCAAATGACTGTACTAAATACATATACAGATAATCAAAAAGATGAATCGACTTTTCACTTTTAGGAATCATGAAATCCTATAAATGATTGTTCTGGTCTATCGTGGAAATTCTTTGAAAAGAAAGAATCAAATAATTTTCTGTGGTGAAACAAAATATCTCTCATTTCCCCCTCGAATAGGTTGTTTTTTTTTGTTTCCATTTCCAAAGAGCCCCTGTTGTCTTGTTTTGAAGAGGGTACCAACCCTTTCAACCCTGTACCAACGGGTATCATCCCCCCCAAAACAACGTTCTCTTTCAGGCCTTTCAACCAATCAATTCGCCCCCGGAGAGCTGCTTTTGCTAAAACTCGAGCAGTTTCTTGAAAACTTGCTTCGGATATAAAACTTTGAGTATTGAGAGACGCTCTTGTTATGCCCAATAAGAGGGCTCGGTAATAAACCGCTTCTTCCAACGCGCGCCCCATTCGTTCCGCCCGTAATAATCCAATTAGTTCCCCCGGTGAAAAAACATTAGACATTCCCTCTTCGGAAACCAAGACCTTTGATGTTATTTGACGTACAATAATTTCTATATGCCTATTATGAATCTGCACTCCTTGGGATCGATAAACCTTTTGGATCTTATTAACTAAAGAGATACGACTTTGCACTATAGTTAGCCCAGCACCAATCAAGAATGCCCACGGCATTCCAAGAATTCTTGTTATACGTCCGTTCCAGCCCTCAACCCTTTTTTCTAGATTTATCGATATTGAATCAACCGAACGCACTTCTAACACCTGTTCTACTTTTGGTAGCCCTTGGGTTATATCACCAGATCTGGATTTTTCATATATAAATGTAATTAAAGTATCTCCTTTGTATAGGACTTCGCCATAATGGCCATGAACAGTTGCCCCTGGAGTAGCCAAATAAGGCTTAGCTGATCGTATTACTACGGAGTCAACTTGAACAAGTATAACTTGACCCGATTTTAATTTTAGGTGTGGTGCTTTTTTGGCTATATATATATTTTCACAAATAAACTGTCCAAGATTCATTATTGTAGATTTTTCTTGACAATAATTGGGGTGGAGAAAATACCAATTCAAATTGAAAATAATGTTACTGCACGGACGGGGGTTATCAATTTTTTCATTTTCATCGATTAAATAATATTTAAATTTAATTACTTGAAAAGTCTGTTTTAAATTGTCAAGTTGCAAGTAGTTATTTACCAAGATCTGATTATGAATCATTAAATGGTAAAGTGAATAAACATTTGCAATTAGAAAGGCTGTTCCTAAAGGCCTCGACAAATTCTTAATTGGAATTACAGGATCTTTTGTAATTTGAATTGATTCTTTTATTGCATTATGGTTGTGATATTTTACATCGTTGAATGGACCCATTCGAAAACAATTGGATGATGACAAAATTATCAACGATTGGAATTCCTTATTTCTATTCAACAACGTATGAATAGTTCTTTTATTTTGATTAAGGGGTTGTTGAATTCTTGTTTTGGAATAAATGGAAGAAAACGGATTTATATTGGTGAAATTGGATTCATTATAGGGGAGAAATCCTGAGCCCGGTGGGTCATTCCTTTTTCCGCTATATGAAATAGTGGATTTCAGCAAGTCGATTCTTAGGAAATGTCGAATCAAACCATTTGCCCTTATTTCAACAAAAGAAGCACGAGCTTCTTGACTAGAAGAACTTTTTTTATCTTGGTCCCAATTCAATACTAAACAAGTCCGAACTAATTGAATATTTGTATCAGAAATTCCTCGAATTGGTTTACCATTCCCATAAAGGATATAATTGACAACTCGAAGTTTCACATTATCCCTTTCCTGCAACAGATCCGGGGGGAAAAGCGTTCCTAAAGTTATACCGTCCTTTATTTCATAGGTAACGACAGGACGAACTAAAACAAAATACTTTTTCTTACTAGGTGTGATCCGTTGAACATAGATCCAATTTTTCCATTTTTTGGATTCCTTGGAATTTTGTTTTTCTGTTCCCGGTGGTATCAAAACGCCACTATGTCGGGATATCTTATCTGTGTCGCCAGGAAAATGGATATCTCCAGAAAATATTTTAAGTTCAATTCTTTTTTTTTTTCTCTC